ATAAAAATAATTTCGTTCAAGAAGGGCTCCAAAAGATGTTGATCGTAAATGAGAGGATTGGTTACAGAGAAAAACGAAAATGGATTCGTATTCACATACATGGAAATTATATAGGAACAAGAATAATCGTTGATTCCTTTTTGAAAAAATCGAAATGGATTTTTGGGGAGTAATAAGACTATTCCAATTACGATACTCATAAAGAAAGAATCGTAATAAATGCAAAGAAGAAGCATCTTTCACCCAGTAACGAAGAGTTTGAACGAAGATTTCCAGATGGATGGGGTAAGGTATTAATATTTCTAACACAGAATTTAAATGTAAGAATTTGTCCTCGAAAAAAGGAAATATTGAATGAATTGATCGCAAATTATGGGATTTGACTATTTTTTTTTCTTTTGCCTCTAGGGAAGATATTAACAGTAGGGAAAATGGAATTTCCACAATGACTGCAAATCCTTCTGATATTATTTGATAATACAAATTCTTCTTGTGCTTGTGCCCAAAAAAGTCATTTTGGTTAGAATGATTAGCAAAAAGAATCCCATGAGTCTGTTGATACATTCGGTTAATTAAACGTTTTACTATTAGTAAACTGTATTTCTTGTCGCCTGCATTTTCCAACAAAATCGATTTATTAAAACCATGATCATATGCAAATCCATAAATATATTCCTGAAAGATAAGTGGATAGACAAAGTTGTGTTGCCAAGACCTATCTAGTTCTATATATCTTTGGAATTCTTCCATTTCAAATTAGACCGAAAACTAAAAAAAAGCAGGGAGTTTCTTGGATTATCAAATGATACATAGTGCGATACAGTCAAAACAAGGTATTCTATTTTGAAATAATTAAGTACCTCGGAGACAGGTAAATTCATCAACGGATTCTCTATTTTTTTCCATCTAATTGGTTTTTTTATAGGATAACAAAGCAAGATGGTTAGAAATCCTTTATTTTTTCAATCCAACCGCTCTTTTGATTTTGGAAAAAGTATCTTTATCAATATACTGTTTCTTCTACACATTCATCTCCATATAGAAAATGGATAATCTAATAGTTAGGATTCACTAAAAACGAAAAAATTCACTCGTGTGAGAAGCCTTTCCCGTATCAGGCACTAATTTTTTTTAACGTTTAATTAGATCGGGTAATCATTCAAATTACGAAGATAAGCTCGTTGCTCTTTCTTTCCCTAGAATTTGAACCATGGGGCTCGATCCATTTATTCAATCGACCAAACTTGCGAATTCATTTCGTTCAATTCAAATAATGTTTGTTTGGTACCGATTTGGTACGAATGAAATATTCTCCGAATTCTCTATTGATACGACATGCTCTTTTTTCCATTCATTTCCTTTCAGGATCAGTCGTGGCCTGATAAACTCTACCGATGATGTAGACGAATTCCTTGCTTCATCCAAATATGTAAAAGATCCTAGCCGCACTTAAAAGCCGAGTACTCTACCGTTGAGTTAGCAACCCCCAAAATAGATATGTTATGTAGATACAATCGGGATCAAAATAAAATTCAAATTGAATTGAAATAAAAATATTGAATTGCAATATTTATTATTATATATATATATAATTAGAATAGAAAATATATAATATAATAAAATTTCATTATTTAATAATAATTAATAAAAAAATGAAATAGAAATCTAAGGAGAAAAATATAAGTTAAGTATAAAAAAAACTTGTGTTGGATTGGCACTACATAATAAATCTACATAAATAGATGAATAGAAAAGGAAGAATAAAAAAAAGTTATACCAAGCTAGAACCTCATTCTATCTTTTTTTTTATTTCATTAATTGAACTTCTTTAAATTAAGTAAAAATTCTTGAAAAACCTCTGCCCTCTTTAAAATATCATAAACGGTTTCCGTAGGTTGAGCGCCTTTTTCAAGAAAATATAGAATAGCAGGAACATTTAAATAAGTTTGATTCTTTATTGGATCATAAACACCCACTTTCCGCAGATCTCTTCCCTCTCTTCGGGACCGAACATCAATTGCAACGATTCGATAGACGGCTCATTGGGATAGATTAGATCAACAACAACCCCCCTTGGAAACGTATAGGAAGTTTTCTCCTCGTACGGCTCGAGAAAAATGATTCGAAGTTTTGTATTAGAATGTCAAATCAAAAAAGTCCATAAAATCTTCAAATGAATTTAATAAAGAATTAAGTCCTTTTTCTTTCCTAAAAAAATAAAATCATTTGTATACTCATAACTCAAGTTAAATAATTTTCAAATAGCTTCAAAAAAAAAAAAAAAAAATCCTTTGGCATTTCATTTATTGAGCAGTCTCGAATACCCTTTTTTGTCTCATTTGGAATCGAATTGAATTCTGCATTCTGATTAAAATCCAATAAATTGTTAATTGGTGCGACAATTCAAATCGAAAATAGAAAATAAAAGGATGTTTCCTTGTTCCGGAATCTTTTATCTTTGTTTTGAATCATTGGGTTTAGACATTACTTCGTTGATTTTGAATCCTTTCAAAAATGGCAGCAACATACCCTTTTGTTATTTCTTTCTATCAAAGAATCATATGAACGGCGGATTCCCACACCATATATATAATTTTTATCGAAAAGGTTTTATCAATTCCAACAAAATTTCCTTTAGGGTTTGAAACTTGCTTGATTTGGGTCCTTTCGATATCTCTGTAAAAGATATACTTACGAAGTTGTTCCAACTTATTGATTGACACTAACCCTAGACCCTTTCCCCTTAAGAAATAAAATGAATAAATATTTTCTACTCGAGCTCCATCCTGTACTATTTCCATTACACCCCAACAAAAAATGCGGGTTCGAATGGAAGAGAACAAAGGATGTCGAGTCAAGAGCATCCTTTAATTAGATTAGAGAATGATGGATATAAGAATCCACAACAGATCATGTCCTTCAAGTCGCACGTTGCTTTCTACCACATCGTTTCAAACGAAGTTTTACCATAACATTCCTCGAATTTTGAACCTCTATGCGATTGATTCAATTATGGAATAATGAATAGTCATTGGTTCAGTTAGGACAGTCGGCACATAAAATTAAGAATATATCTTAAGTTATTTTTCATTTTTTTTTTATTTCAATAATAATAATGAAAAATAAAAAAATTACAATTTGTGTTACATCCAATAAAAACAATAAAATTGAAAAAATGGATTGGAAAAATACAATCTTAATTATTTACTAGAATTACACATGCTCTTGCTCTGGGACGGAAGGATTCGAACCTCCGAATAGCGGGACCAAAACCCGATGCCTTACCACTTGGCCACGCCCCACTTTGATTTCTATTCGACACTAATAAAGACTAATGTTGTTATTGATTGTTCGTCAATTCCAGCCAAAATATCTCAAGAATCCATTAGATTCTAATGTAAGTATTTTTACGCATGTAGATATAGAATTATACTGAATTTATTGATCATTACATATAATTCCATTAAGATATTGTATGAAAATAGAATTTTTTCTATTCTCAAAAGAGAATGGAAGGTTTTTTGGTTGAGTGAACCAGTTCAAAAAAAAAAAGAAGGATTTTTTATCTTTCTTTTTTGATTTTCTTCATTTTTTCCTTCTATGAAGAACTCAATTAAAATACAATTATCTTAAAAACAAAATGTCTTTTATGCTTAATATCTTAAGTTTGATCTGTCTTAATTCTGCCCTTTATTCGAGTAGTTTTTTTTTAGTCAAATTACCCGAAGCCTACGCTTTTTTGAGTTCAATCGTGGATTTTATGCCAGTCATACCTGTACTCTTTTTTCTCTTAGCCTTTGTTTGGCAAGCTGCTGTAAGCTTTCGATGAAATCTTTCATCTTGTCCTAGAAAAATGAATAATGATTTTTCCGAGAAAAACGATTCGAATACTAATAATTGATAAGATCAGACAAGTCTTACAATATGAACTCTTGATTCAAACATGAGAATTCTTGGATAACCGCGATTCGGATCGCCTCGTTTTCCCACTCTAACTATCTATTTGAATTTTCCGTGAATGAAAAACCTTATTGTGATTTTCCACAAACAAGGGGGTATAAAAAAATTATTGATAAGTAAGATAATAATAGATAAGATAATAATAATTTTTTTTATTACTTTAATGAATTACAATAAAAAAAAATTCTTTTAGATTTCTAAAAACTACTTTGGTTTTCGGTATCAAAATAGGATATGTGGTATAAAAATAGAGAATCGATTCTCTATTTTTATTTTATAAAAAAATAACCTTGGAGGTTGTCAAATGTTTACTCTCAAACTCATTGCTTACATAGTAGTGATATACTTTGTAGGAAAAAAATAATATTGGAGGTTTTCAAATGCTTATTCTAAGACTCATTGTTTACACAGCAGTTATATACTATTTGGGAACGCTATAAAAATAGAGAATCCATTCGATTTTTTTTTATACAAAAAAGATCTTGGAGATTGTGTAATGCTTACTCTCAAACTCGTTGTTTACACAGTAGTGATATTCTTTGTTTCTCTCTTCATTTTCGGATTTCTATCTAATGATCCAGGACGTAATCCTGGACGCGAAGAATAAAAAAGGGGTTCTTTACTTGATTTTTCATTTCAAAAAAATAAACTATTAAGTCATTAACGGAAACGGAAAGAGAGGGATTCGAACCCTCGGTACGAATGAATCGTACAACGGATTAGCAATCCGACGCTTTCGTCCACTCAGCCATCTCTCCCTCCCCATGGAAAATCAAAAACTAATATTCAAATAGAAAATAATAGAAAAATATTATATAAAAAAAAAGAAAGACTTCTTCGCGCGAAAGGGCCTTTGTATTATTCCGACTATTCTCATGGCCTGGCCTAATCAGTACCTCGCCAGGCCCTTTTTTGTTTCAATGGATTATACAATAAAGAAAAGGATTTATCTGATTTGACAATGATAAAAATACCTATTTTGGAAGCAAAAGAAAGAACAATAAGAAAAAAGACTAATTGGATTCTCTAGATATGGAATA